AATTTATCCTGAATTTTTGTTTTGTGACTGAAAATCCACAATAGGTTTTTCAATATAAAAGGGGGAAGGGGTGTTTTTAAATAGTGTGTTTGTTTTAAGATACTATACTATACAATCAATCGAAGAAATGTATCCAATCCAAAGAGAAAAGTAAGGATCTTTTTTAGGAAAGGGATTAAATAAAACAGTATTCAAGATACAAGTACAAAAATGAATAACCCCCCCCAAAAAAAATGGAATATTTTCATATATTTTTTGTATCGTTTTGGCGACATGGCCGAGCGGTAAGGCGGGGGACTGCAAATCCTTTTTCCCCAGTTCAAATCTGGGTGTCGCCTGATTAACAAAAAAATCGGAATACCTTATTATGTTTTGCTGAGATAACTTGACAAATTTTTTTCCAGCAGAAGTAAGCGGGGGAGAGGACTCTTGATACTTGCTTGATTCTATAAGCATCTGGCGGTTCTGTTCTCTAAAATGAAAATGCTGTAAATCCTTGCGTCTAGGCTTCAGTTCAAGGAAAGATTATATTAGTGAATATTGAATGAAAAAGAATCGTTAAATCTTAATATGACAGCTCTTCTATTATTAATGTAGTGTTTATTAATTAGGTCTTGAATTAATTTGGATAGACGAACGAGGAATTTATTTGATTATTAATTTATTAGTTGCGTAAAGGCCGAAAGATACTTTGTTCGTATATAGACTCATGAAATTCTCTCTGTGCTCCTGCATTCAATTTAATATTGATTGGCTTTAATGTAATAGACTATCTTCCGATTGTTTCACAGAGACAAACAGGAGACGTAACGTAAGGATTAGATAAAATGAAAAATAGGGTATGTGATAGATAGTGATCTATCTTGACTCTATATTTTATTTTTATACTTTTTACTTAATGAAATGAAAGTCAACAAAAGAAAGACTAGGTCTTATTATTTCTACATGTTAGTAACATTCCCTTGAAACTTCCAGGGGTGTATCTACGTATTTTGCTTGCGCTTAGTGTTTTCCGATTCTACTAGAAATCATATAGGAACCTGTTATAATTTCTAATTGTGAGTTTATTGGATTGTTTCATCAACGGTATTGGGTCAGAATTCCCTTTTGACTCTGCGCCAGGGATTCCACTATTATTAATGAACATAATAATGATTAGTGAACATTAATGGAATAATTCCTTCATATTTATAGAGATAGGGGATATAATTCACATGGATATAGTAAGTCTCGCTTGGGCTGCTTTAATGGTAGTCTTTACATTTTCTCTTTCACTCGTAGTATGGGGTAGAAGTGGACTCTAGAAGTACTACTAATTGAGTTTGATTCCTCAAACTCAACCCATATCAATTGTTTTATAGATCGTTCTGCAAAGTCCTTTTTTTTACTGTTAAAATAGAAAAGAAAATAATTATGTTATTAAGTGGATACAGACTTCCTATGGGAAACAACATAGACATAGTGGTTGTCCAACAATATACTACACATAATAAAATATTGCCTTGGGCAAGTCACATATTGCGCGTTCCCGCTTTTTTTTTATTCTTTTAGAAATCTTATTTCTGTTATGCTTGCTTTATTGAACTCATTTCATATCATGGTTCAAACGTTAAAAATCAGTGGGCTTTACTAATCCTTTTCGAAATCCAAAGAGGTTCCCATGGAAATGAACCACTGGATCATCTGTCAACTGATCAATCAATTACTTCTTCAGAATACTAAAAAAAGATTATTTTCTTTTTATTAATTTTTAATTTATTAATATAGGCCTATACTCTTTTTTCCTTCGTCAATTTGATTCTTTCAATGGATATCGGGATTCATATTGAATAGAATCAGAAATTCTAGGAATTCTAATTGTAAGAGTAAGAATTGCCCTTCGATTTTTTCAGATTGATGATTGGAATCAACACAAATTAAATAGATGAAGCAAAGAAATAGAATTGGTACGTTATGTAAATACATTACATATATGTAATTGATATCTATGAAGATACATATTGCAGATTGATCTATATTAAACCTCTATCTTTATACAGTACGACTTTATATACTACAATAACAATAATAAGTATGGTAGAAAGATTCATATATTTCTTTCTACCATACTATCGAATCTCATAAAATACTCATGATTCTAGTCCGCTTATTTCATTTAAGACACGAAATCTTAATACTTTTCATTTTCTTTTCAATCATTGATAAGAACTAAACAGTCAAGTTTAATTCAAATTAATCATTTTGACTGACTGTTTTTACATATATTATAAGTAAAAAAGCAGTAGGAACTAGAATGAACAGTGCAGTAGCAATAAATGCGAGAATATTTACTTCCATAATCTCATCGTTTCATTTTTAATTAATTCGTAATAACTCGGGATTTAATCCCATAGAGCTGATAAATCTTTCGCCTGTAAATTCAATATTCAATGGAATGAATTACATCTCGACGATATCGAATCGGAGCAATATCATGAATAACAATATCTGAGCTATCAAATTGATTCATCGTCGAGAATTAAATAGTATAACATAGGAAGATCTTTTATCCATACCAAATTCAAATTTTGATTCCTGATCCGATAAATAATTCCTTTACTTTCTTTATCATTCTTTTCCATTCTTTCTTTTCTATAACCTAACCTACGTCCCTCCTTGTGGAATCATCTGATGAAATATCATATGACCGCCTTTACACTTACTTACATTGGTTATAAAAAACCCCACTAAAATAACCAATAGAAGCGAAATGTAAAAAGGAAGAAGTTTAGTTCTAAACCCCCTTTTTATGATCTAATCTTCTTGGAAAACAAAGAAGTAGTATAAATAAGGAGAGTCCGGGTATAAAAAAATCGAGTATTCCATCAAATTCATTAAAAAGTTTGTTCTTTCTTCGGCAAGACCCTTAAACTTAAAAAAGATTATTCATTCCCTCACAAAGAGAGATAGGATCTTCTTTGAGCTTTATTTTATTAATATCCCATTTCCTTGGATTAATTTTGGGATGCATATATCAAAAATTCAGTGTGAAATTTGAATGAGATAAATTGGTTCAAATTCACATTAATAATTGAAATTATTAATTGAGGTTACACAAAATAGGAGCCCTAAAGGGATATACTTTTAATCTTAAAAGTATTATATCAAAGTTACTATGTTAAGTTAATCTTTTTTGTATCGTACAAATTCCATTTCTGTATAGCCCCCTGTAAACATATAGTACTCTATTACACAGATCGGGAATAATCGAAAAAGCCAGACTCCTTACGGTATTTCTTGGAATCCTGAATATAATTTTACCAATCATTGTACTAATCTACATATGTCTTTCTCCTATCAATCGGTACTAGTTGAATAAATGGTAATTCCCATATTTATTTGATGAGAAATGTGAAACTAATAAATAAATAAAATAGGAGGGTATCCTCTTGTGAATGAAATTCTGCTATTTCTTTTGTTCTCCTTTTCACAGCAAACGCAGAGATGAATTGATGTATTTTTTTATTGGATTTGGATCTGTCGGGACTGACGGGGCTCGAACCCGCAGCTTCCGCCTTGACAGGGCGGTGCTCTGACCAATTGAACTACAATCCCAAGGAAATCAAGTGTACATCATACATATTCTTATGATTTAATTCAAACCCTTTCTATTTTATTTAGATTTTAGATTAGAATAGTCGTATTGTAACAGAAACGCGAGTAATATATTTGATATACACACGGATATGCACTTTAGTGAGAGCGCCTCACGGATTGTTAATAATCCTTTCGTTTTTTATAAATTGATTAATAATCAAATAAAGCTTTCAATGAAAAAAAAAGAGTTTTTTATTTATTCTTTATTTTATTCTTTTCCTTATACTTCCAGATCCTTATATGAATCTAGTATGAATCTAGATCATTAGCAAGCAAGATCAGAATTTGTGAGAAAAAATAAAGAGAGCAAATGAACGGCGGTAAAATATATCAGAAAATTTTAGTTTTTTTATTCTTCCGTATTCCGATCAGGCATTTCTGGGGAACAACAAATGGGGTTCTATCATTTCATGGTGGATCGGCCAATTATTGGGCCGAGCTGGATTTGAACCAGCGTAGACATATTGCCAACGAATTTACAGTCCGTCCCCATTAACCGCTCGGGCATCGACCCAGGAAGAATCAATTCCCGGCTTATTGATAATCCATGATCAACTTCCTTTCGTAGTACACCTACCCCCAGGGGAATTCGAATCCCCGCTGCCTCCTTGAAAGAGAGATGTCCTGAACCACTAGACGATGGGGGCAAGTATGCCCGACCGCCATCATACTATGCTCATTGTATGAACAGTTTTTTTAAATTGTCAATATAATGTGATATGATTAAATCTGAAAGATCTTTCCCTCTTTCCTGATTCCATAGAATCTTTTGATTCGTATTTATATTCATGAATCATTCAGTCTAATCATATAATTTTTTTTTAATATTATTTTCATTAAATTTTATTAAATTTTATTATAATTCTAATTAATTAGAAATAGAATTATATCAAAGAATAAAATAAATAAAGAATAAGAATAAATAGATATTAATTATAAATCGATATTATTAAAATTATTAATATTTTAATATTAAAAAAAATAAATAAAATAATAAACTAAATCGGTAGAATAGAAATAATACGAGGTATAGGACCTTTTGGGGAGTGATTGGTCCGCCAGATCAGAAAGGGGAATGAAACTTCATTTCTTCCGCTTTCATTCATTTTGTTAAGATTAGATAGATATATTTCTATCTTACACTAAGCCAGGAAATTCAAAAAAATCTGAAATTAAAAAAAAAATCTGAAAATATGGGAAGAAGGATAGGGATCAACAAGTTATTGAAAATTGTTTTTCTCTAAGAATTAAGTTCGGGGAACAAGTAAAATAAATCTTTTTATCAATGATTCTACGAAAGATCTTATATCTATGTTGAATTGGTAAGTCTATGTATCAATCAAATGAATTTCGTTATGATGGGG